GTTAATGTAGCTTAAATACCTAAAGCAAGGCACTGAAAATGCCTAGATGAATCACCAGATTCCATAAACACAAGGGTTTGGTCCTGGCCCTTCCATTAGTTACTAATAGGATTACACATGCAAGCCTCCGCATCCCGGTGAAAATGCCCTCTAAGTCATAACTGACCTAAAGGAGCAGGTATCAAGCACACAAAATGTAGCTCATAACGCCTTGCTCAGCCACACCCCCACGGGCTACAGCAGTGACAAAAATTAAGCCATGAATGAAAGTTCGACTAAGCCATATTAAATTAGGGTTGGTAAATTTCGTGCCAGCCACCGCGGCCATACGATTAACCCAGACTAATAGACACACGGCGTAAAGCGTGTTCCAGAAACAACCTACCACTAAAGTTAAACCTTAACTAAGCCGTAAAAAGCCACAGTTAACATGAAAATACAACACGAAAGTAACTTTAATACCCCCACTACACGACAGCTAAGACCCAAACTGGGATTAGATACCCCACTATGCTTAGCCCTAAATCTAGATAGTTAACTTAACAAACCTATCCGCCAGAGAACTACTAGCAACAGCTTAAAACTCAAAGGACTTGGCGGTGCTTCACATCCCTCTAGAGGAGCCTGTTCTATAATCGATAAACCCCGATAAACCTCACCACCTCTTGCTAATACAGTCTATATACCGCCATCTTCAGCAAACCCTCAAAAGGAATAACAGTAAGCAAAAGTATCTTAACATAAAAAAGTTAGGTCAAGGTGTAACCCATGAGGTGGAAAGCAATGGGCTACATTTTCTACACAAGAACATCTCACGAAAGTTTTTATGAAACCAAAAACTAAAGGAGGATTTAGCAGTAAGCTGAGAATAGAGCGCTCAGCTGAATCGGGCCATGAAGCACGCACACACCGCCCGTCACCCTCCTCAAGTACACAAACCCAAACATAACCTATTAAAATTACACTTAATACAAGAGGAGATAAGTCGTAACAAGGTAAGCATACTGGAAAGTGTGCTTGGATTAAACAAGATGTAGCTTAAATAAAGCATCTGGCCTACACCCAGAAGATTTCATATCAAACTGACCATCTTGAGCCAAACCTAGCCCAAACAACAACAACAAATTCAACTAGCATGATAACATAAATCAAAACATTTACCCAACATATAAAAGTATAGGAGATAGAAATTTAACTTGGCGCTATAGAGACAGTACCGCAAGGGAAAGATGAAAGAAAAAACCCAAAGCACTACACAGCAAAGATTACCCCTTGTACCTTTTGCATAATGGATTAGCTAGACATAGTCTAACAAAGAGAACTTAAGCTAGACCCCCCGAAACCAGACGAGCTACCTACGAACAATCTATTCAGGATGAACTCGTCTATGTAGCAAAATAGTGAGAAGATTTGTAGGTAGAGGTGAAAAACCTAACGAGCCTGGTGATAGCTGGTTGCCCAGAAAAAGAATTTTAGTTCAACTTTAAGCTTACCTAAAAAACCCAGAATTCAAATGTAAGCTTAAAATATAATCTAAAAAGGTACAGCTTTTTAGAATTAGGATACAGCCTTAATTAGAGAGTAAGCATCAACACCAACCATAGTTGGCTTAAAAGCAGCCATCAATTGAGAAAGCGTTCAAGCTCAACAACAAAACATACCCTTAATGTCAAAAATATGCAACCAACTCCCAACCTAATACTGGGCCAATCTATTTTACAATAGAAGCAATAATGCTAATATGAGTAACAAGAAATAATTCTCCCCGCATAAGCCTATATCAGAACGGATAACCACTGATAGTTAACAATAAGATAAAAACAGCCCAAACATAAATTAAATATCAATTCAACTGTTAATCCAACACAGGCATGCAACTAAGGAAAGATTAAAAGAAGTAAAAGGAACTCGGCAAACACAAACCCCGCCTGTTTACCAAAAACATCACCTCTAGCATTTCTAGTATTAGAGGCACTGCCTGCCCAGTGACACTAGTTAAACGGCCGCGGTATCCTGACCGTGCAAAGGTAGCATAATCATTTGTTCCTTAAATAGGGACTTGTATGAATGGCCACACGAGGGTTTAACTGTCTCTTACTTCCGATCCGTGAAATTGACCTTCCCGTGAAGAGGCGGGAATAAAACAATAAGACGAGAAGACCCTATGGAGCTTCAATTAACTGACCCAAGAAAACAAAAACCTAACCGACAGGGATAACAAACCTCCACATGGGTCAACAATTTGGGTTGGGGTGACCTCGGAGAATAAAATAACCTCCGAGTGATTTTAAATCTAGACCTACTAGTCAAAAGTATTACATCACTTATTGATCCAAAATATTTGATCAACGGAACAAGTTACCCTAGGGATAACAGCGCAATCCTATTCTAGAGTCCATATCGACAATAGGGTTTACGACCTCGATGTTGGATCAGGACATCCCGATGGTGCAGCAGCTATCAAAGGTTCGTTTGTTCAACGATTAAAGTCCTACGTGATCTGAGTTCAGACCGGAGTAATCCAGGTCGGTTTCTATCTATTAAACAATTTCTCCCAGTACGAAAGGACAAGAGAAATAAGGCCCCCTTTGCAAAAGCGCCTTCAATATAATAGATGATATAATCTCAATCTAAACAACTCACCCATTATTCACTTAGCCCAAGAGCCCGGGCTTGTTAGGGTGGCAGAGCCCGGTAATTGCATAAAACTTAAACCTTTATCATCAGAGGTTCAATTCCTCTCCCTAACAACATGTTTATTCTTAACATCCTATCACTAAGCATCCCAATCCTGCTCGCCGTAGCCTTCCTTACACTAGTCGAACGTAAAGTATTAGGTTACATACAACTCCGCAAAGGACCAAACATCGTAGGACCCTACGGCCTACTCCAACCCATCGCGGACGCCCTAAAACTCTTCACCAAAGAACCCCTCCGACCCCTAACATCCTCCGTATCCATATTCATCATAGCCCCTATCCTAGCCCTCACACTGGCCCTAATTATATGAATTCCCCTACCCATACCACACCCACTCATTAATATAAACCTAGGAATCCTATTTATACTAGCTATGTCCAGCCTCGCCGTATACTCAATCCTATGATCAGGATGAGCCTCCAACTCAAAATACGCCCTAATTGGAGCCCTACGAGCTGTAGCCCAAACTATCTCATACGAAGTTACACTAGCCATTATTCTTCTATCAGTACTACTAATAAACGGCTCATTTACACTAGCCACCCTAATTACCACTCAAGAACATATATGACTAATTTTTCCAACATGACCACTAGCTATAATATGATTTATCTCAACATTAGCAGAAACCAACCGGGCTCCATTCGATCTAACAGAAGGAGAATCAGAATTAGTATCCGGATTTAACGTAGAATATGCAGCAGGTCCATTCGCCTTATTTTTTATAGCAGAATATGCTAATATTATCATAATAAATAGCCTGACAACAATCCTATTCTTTGGGGCATCCCATAATCCCTACATGCCAGAACTCTATACTACAAACTTTATAGTCAAAACCCTAATCTTAACAATTATCTTCCTATGGATCCGAGCATCCTACCCACGATTCCGATATGATCAACTAATACACTTACTATGAAAAAACTTCCTACCACTCACCCTGGCCCTATGCATATGACACGTATCATTACCTATCATAACCGCTAGCATCCCGCCTCTAACATAAGAAATATGTCTGATAAAAGAGTTACTTTGATAGAGTAAATAATAGAGGTTTAAACCCTCTTATTTCTAGAATTATAGGACTCGAACCTAATCCTAAGAACTCAAAAATCTTCGTGCTACCATATTACACCACATTCTACAGTAAGGTCAGCTAAATAAGCTATCGGGCCCATACCCCGAAAATGTTGGTTTATACCCTTCCCGTACTAATTAAACCCTCAATCCTCCTCACCATTATAATAACCGTAATCTCAGGAACCATAATTGTACTAACCAGCTCTCACTGACTAATAGTCTGAATTGGCTTCGAAATAAACACACTAGCCATCATTCCCATTCTCATAAAAAAATCCAACCCCCGAGCCATCGAAGCATCCACAAAATATTTTCTAACACAAGCAACCGCATCTATAATTCTCATAATGGGAATCGCCATTAACCTACTATACTCCGGACAATGAACCCTATCAAAAACCCTACACCCCGCAGCATCAGCCATAATAACCATTGCCCTAGCTATAAAACTAGGTCTAGCCCCATTCCACTTCTGAGTGCCAGAAGTCACCCAAGGAATCCACATATCCTCAGGCCTGATCCTACTAACATGACAAAAAATTGCGCCCCTATCAATCCTTTACCAAATCTCACCAGCCATTAACCCAAACCTACTATTACCAATAGCCATTGCATCCGTCCTGATCGGAGGATGAGGAGGACTAAACCAAACACAACTACGAAAAATCCTAGCATACTCCTCAATCGCACACATAGGATGAATAGCAGCCATTACACTCTACAACCCCACAATAATGGTTCTAAACCTAACAATCTACATCATTATAACATTAACCACCTTTATATTATTCATATACAGCTCCTCCACAACAACCCTATCACTATCACAAACATGAAATAAAACACCTTTAATCACCTCACTAATCCTTATACTAATACTCTCCCTAGGAGGACTTCCCCCATTATCAGGATTTATCCCAAAATGAATAATCATTCTAGAACTCACCAAAAACGAAATAATTATCATACCAACCCTACTAGCAATCACAGCATTACTTAATCTGTTTTTCTACATACGACTCACATACACCACAACACTCACCATATTCCCTTCAACAAATAACATGATAATAAAATGAAAATTTGACAGCACAAAAAAAATAATTTTTCTACCCCCACTAACTGTAATCTCAACAATACTACTTCCAATTACACCACTCCTATCAATCCTGGACTAGGGGTTTAGGCTAGACTAGACCAAGGGCCTTCAAAGCCCTAAGCAAATCATACAGATTTAATCCCTGCAAAACAACCCTAAGGACTGCGAGAATCTATCTCACATCAATTGAATGCAAACCAAACGCTTTAATTAAGCTAAGCCCTTACTAGATTGGTGGGCTTCCATCCCACGAAACTTTAGTTAACAGCTAAAAACCCTAATCAACTGGCTTCAATCTACTTCTCCCGCCGTCTAGGGGAAAAAAGGCGGGAGAAGCCCCGGCAGCGTCGAAGCTGCTCCTTTGAATTTGCAATTCAATATGATATTTCACCACGAAGCTTGGCAAAAAGAGGGTTCAAACCTCTGTCTTTAGATTTACAGTCTAATGCTTGCTCAGCCATTTTACCTATGTTCATAGATCGTTGATTGTTCTCTACCAACCACAAAGATATTGGCACCCTATATCTTCTATTTGGAGCCTGGGCTGGTATAGTGGGAACTGCTCTTAGTCTTTTAATTCGGGCCGAACTTGGCCAACCAGGTTCTCTGTTCGGAGATGACCAGATTTATAACGTAATCGTTACCGCCCATGCATTCGTAATAATCTTCTTCATGGTTATACCAATCATAATCGGCGGGTTTGGAAACTGGCTAGTACCACTAATAATTGGAGCACCTGACATGGCGTTCCCCCGAATAAATAACATGAGCTTCTGACTCCTCCCTCCATCCTTCCTACTTCTTCTAGCATCATCAATAGTGGAAGCGGGAGCAGGAACTGGATGAACCGTGTATCCACCCTTAGCCGGCAACTTAGCCCATGCAGGAGCATCCGTAGACCTGACTATTTTCTCTCTTCACCTTGCAGGTGTTTCCTCTATTCTAGGAGCCATTAATTTTATCACAACAATCATTAACATAAAACCACCAGCTATATCTCAATATCAAACACCCCTATTCGTTTGATCCGTACTAATCACAGCTGTGTTACTTCTTCTATCCTTACCTGTACTAGCAGCTGGCATTACAATACTCTTAACAGACCGAAATCTAAATACCACATTTTTCGACCCTGCTGGAGGAGGAGACCCAATTCTGTACCAGCACTTATTCTGATTCTTCGGTCATCCAGAAGTCTATATCCTGATTCTACCAGGCTTTGGCATAATCTCTCATATTGTCACATATTATTCGGGTAAAAAAGAACCTTTCGGTTATATAGGAATGGTTTGAGCAATAATATCTATTGGCTTCCTAGGCTTCATTGTGTGAGCCCACCACATATTTACAGTAGGTATAGACGTTGATACACGAGCATATTTTACATCAGCTACAATAATTATTGCTATCCCTACTGGAGTGAAAGTATTCAGCTGACTCGCCACTCTTCACGGAGGTAACATTAAATGATCGCCTGCCATACTATGAGCTCTAGGCTTCATCTTCCTATTTACAGTGGGCGGATTAACAGGCATCGTACTAGCCAATTCTTCACTAGATATTGTCCTCCACGACACATATTATGTAGTAGCCCACTTCCACTATGTATTATCAATAGGGGCTGTATTCGCCATCATGGGAGGCTTCGTTCACTGGTTTCCACTATTCTCGGGGTATACTCTAGACGATACTTGAGCAAAAGCTCACTTCACAATTATATTTGTAGGTGTTAATATAACATTCTTCCCGCAACATTTTCTCGGACTATCCGGGATACCTCGGCGTTACTCTGATTATCCAGATGCCTATACAACCTGAAACGCAATCTCCTCAATAGGCTCTTTTATTTCATTGACAGCAGTGATATTGATAGTCTTCATGGTATGAGAAGCATTTGCGTCTAAACGAGAAGTGGCAATGATTGAAATAATCAATACCAACCTCGAATGATTACATGGGTGTCCTCCCCCATACCACACATTTGAAGAGCCAACTTACGTGGTCTCAAAATAAGAAAGGAAGGAATCGAACCCCCTAAAATTGGTTTCAAGCCAACATCATAACCACTATGTCTTTCTCAATAAGGAGATACTAGTAAAAATTACATAACTTTGTCAAAGTTAAATTATAGGTTTAAATCCTTTGTATCTCTATGGCATACCCGTTCCAATTAGGATTTCAAGATGCTTCATCTCCTATTATAGAAGAATTACTACATTTCCATGATCACACACTAATGATTGTATTTCTAATTAGCTCACTAGTACTATATATTATCTCACTAATATTAACAACTAAACTCACACATACAAGTACGATAGATGCCCAAGAGGTAGAAACCATCTGAACAATTTTACCCGCCATTATCCTAATCCTTATTGCACTACCTTCCCTACGAATCCTTTACATAATAGATGAAATTAATAGCCCCTCTTTAACAGTAAAAACCATGGGACACCAATGATACTGAAGTTATGAATATACAGACTATGAAGACCTAAGCTTCGACTCTTACATAGTACCCACTCAAGAACTAAAGCCTGGAGAACTACGACTACTAGAAGTCGATAACCGAGTTGTTTTACCCATAGAAACAACCATTCGAATATTAATCTCATCAGAGGATGTATTACACTCATGAGCCGTACCATCATTAGGCCTAAAAACTGATGCTATCCCAGGACGACTAAATCAAACAACTCTTATGGGCACCCGACCTGGATTATACTATGGTCAGTGTTCAGAAATCTGTGGCTCGAACCACAGCTTTATGCCCATTGTACTTGAATTAATTCCACTAAAACATTTCGAAAAATGATCAACATCCATACTATAACCTCATTAAGAAGCTAAACAAGCGTTAACCTTTTAAGTTAAAGACTGGGAATTTAACCTCCCCTTAGTGATATGCCACAACTAGACACATCAACTTGATTCATTACGATCGTGTCAATAATCATAACATTATTCATTGTATTTCAACTAAAATTATCAAAGCACTTATACCCGTCAAACCCAGAGTTAAAATCCACAATTTCACTAAAACAACCCACTCCTTGAGAAAAAAAATGAACGAAAATCTATTCGCCTCTTTCACTACCCCAACAATAATAGGACTTCCCGTCGTAATCCTTATTATTATATTCCCAAGCATCATATTCCCTGCACCAAATCGATTAATTAACAATCGCCTAATCTCACTCCAACAATGACTAATCCAACTTACATCAAAACAAATACTAGCTATTCACAACCACAAAGGACAGACATGAGCCCTCATACTAATATCCCTGATTCTATTTATCGGCTCAACTAATCTACTGGGCCTTCTTCCACACTCATTTACGCCCACAACACAACTATCAATAAACCTAGGAATGGCCATTCCCCTATGAGCCGGTACAGTAATTATGGGATTCCGACACAAGACAAAATCATCCCTAGCCCATTTTCTACCCCAAGGAACACCTTTACCACTAATTCCAATGCTTGTAGTTATTGAAACTATTAGCCTATTTATTCAACCAATAGCCCTGGCTGTACGACTTACAGCCAACATCACTGCAGGCCACCTACTAATTCACCTAATCGGAGGGGCTACCCTAGTCTTAATAAATATCAGTACTTCTATTGCTTTCATTACCTTTATTATCCTTATTCTATTGACAATTCTTGAACTTGCCGTAGCCCTAATTCAAGCCTATGTATTTACATTGCTGGTAAGCCTATACCTACATGACAACACATAATGACCCACCAAACCCATGCATACCACATAGTAAACCCAAGCCCATGACCACTCACAGGAGCTCTGTCCGCTCTTCTAATAACCTCAGGATTGGCCATATGGTTCCACTTCAACTCAACAGTATTATTAATTTTAGGTATAATTACCAATACCCTGACCATATATCAATGATGACGGGACATTATTCGAGAAAGCACATTCCAAGGTCACCACACGCCTACCGTTCAAAAAGGACTGCGATACGGAATAGTCCTATTTATTATCTCAGAGGTTTTCTTCTTCGCAGGCTTCTTCTGAGCCTTTTACCATTCAAGCCTTGCCCCTACCCCAGAATTAGGAGGCTGCTGGCCTCCCACAGGCATTATCCCCCTTAACCCCTTAGAAGTTCCGTTACTCAATACATCCGTACTATTAGCCTCAGGAGTGTCTATCACCTGAGCTCACCATAGCCTAATAGAGGGTAACCGAAAACACATGCTCCAAGCCCTATTGATTACTATCTCACTAGGCGTGTACTTTACTTTACTTCAAGCCTCAGAATACTATGAAACAACATTCACCATCTCAGATGGAGTCTACGGTTCCACCTTTTTTATGGCTACAGGATTTCATGGACTACACGTAATCATTGGATCTACTTTCCTCATTGTTTGTTTTCTCCGCCAACTAAAATTTCACTTTACATCTAATCATCATTTTGGATTTGAAGCCGCTGCCTGATACTGACACTTCGTAGACGTAGTATGACTATTCCTGTACGTATCCATTTATTGATGAGGATCATATTTCTTTAGTATTAATTAGTACAATTGACTTCCAATCAATTAGTTTCGGTGTAACCCGAAAAGAAATAATAAACATAATATTAGCCCTATCTGTTAATACGATACTATCCGCACTACTTGTACTAATTGCATTCTGACTGCCTCAACTAAACCCGTATGCAGAAAAAGCGAGCCCATATGAATGCGGATTTGACCCTATAGGATCTGCCCGCTTACCTTTCTCCATAAAATTTTTCTTAATCGCTATTACATTCCTACTATTTGACCTAGAAATTGCACTTCTCCTCCCCCTGCCTTGAGCCTCACAAACAAACAACTTATCAACCATGCTTACAATGGCATTACTATTAATCTTACTTCTAGCTGCAAGCCTAGCCTACGAGTGAACTCAAAAGGGATTAGAGTGAACCGAATATGATAATTAGTTTAAACCAAAATAAATGATTTCGACTCATTAGACTGTAGCTAATACTACAATTATCAAATGTCCATTGTATATATTAACATCTTCCTAGCCTTCATTATATCCCTCCTGGGTATATTAATCTACCGATCCCACCTAATATCCTCCCTCTTATGCTTAGAAGGCATAATGTTATCCCTATTCGTTATAATCACTCTAATTATCCTAAATAATCATTTCACACTAGCCAGTATGACCCCCATCATCCTGCTAGTGTTTGCTGCCTGCGAGGCAGCACTAGGCCTGTCCCTATTAGTAATGGTATCCAACACTTATGGAAATGACTACGTACAAAATCTAAATTTACTACAATGCTAAAAATTATTCTACCAACAATTATATTAATTCCACTAACATGACTATCTAAACCCAACATGATCTGAATTAACTCCACAGCTTACAGCCTATTAATTAGCCTCATCAGCCTTACATATCTCAACCAACTTAACGACAATAGCCTAAACTTCTCACTCCTATTTTTCTCAGATTCCCTATCAGCCCCCTTATTAGCACTAACTACATGACTACTACCACTAATAATCACAGCCAGCCAGTCCCACTTATCAAAAGAAACCCTGACCCGAAAAAAACTATATATTACAATACTAATCACCCTTCAACTATTCCTAATCATAACATTTACCTCTACAGAACTAATTATATTCTACATTCTATTTGAAGCCACATTAATTCCTACTTTAATTATTATCACCCGATGAGGTAACCAAACAGAGCGGTTGAATGCAGGACTTTATTTCCTATTCTATACTCTCGTAGGCTCACTACCACTTCTAATTGCATTGTTATACATCCAAAACACCTCGGGATCTCTAAATTTCCTAATTATACAGTACTGAAATAAACCAATATCCACCACATGATCTAATATTTTTATATGATTAGCATGTATAATAGCATTTATAGTAAAAATGCCTTTATATGGCTTACATCTCTGACTACCCAAAGCACACGTAGAAGCCCCAATCGCCGGATCGATAGTCCTAGCCGCAGTGCTCCTGAAACTAGGGGGTTACGGGATAATACGCATCACAACACTACTTAACCCCCTAACAAACCAAATAGCATATCCCTTCCTAATACTATCACTATGAGGAATAATTATAACAAGCTCAATCTGCTTACGCCAAACCGACCTAAAATCTCTAATCGCATACTCATCCGTAAGTCATATAGCTCTAGTTATCGTAGCAGTCCTAATTCAAACACCATGGAGCTATATAGGAGCAACAGCTCTAATAATTGCCCACGGACTAACATCCTCAATACTATTTTGCCTCGCAAATTCAAACTATGAACGAGTACACAGTCGAACAATAATTCTAGCACGAGGCCTACAAACCCTACTTCCCCTAATAGCTGCCTGATGACTACTGGCCAGCCTCGCAAATCTGGCCCTACCCCCATCAATTAACCTGGTCGGAGAACTATTCGTAATCATAGCCTCCTTTTCATGATCAAACACCACCATCATCCTCATGGGGACGAACATTATTATCACAGCCCTGTATTCCCTCTACATACTAATTACAACCCAACGAGGAAAAAATACATGCCACACTAAAAGCATCAAACCATCGTTCACACGGGAAAATGCTTTAATAGCATTACACATACTTCCACTCGTACTCTTATCTCTTAAGCCCAAAATTATCCTAGGTCCTCTTTACTGTAAATATAGTTTAATATAAAACTTTAGGTTGTGAACCTAACAATAGAAGTTTGAATCTTCTCATTTACCGAAAAAGTATGCAAGAACTGCTAACTCATGCTCCCGTGTCTAACAACATGGCTTTTTCAACTTTTATAGGATAGAAGTAATCCGTTGGTCTTAGGAACCAAAAAATTGGTGCAACTCCAAATGAAAGTAATAAATATATTTACCTCTCTAACATTAACAGCCATATTCATACTATTACTACCTATTATGATGATTAGCACTAAAGCATACAAAAACGACCTATATCCTAACTACGTAAAAACCACAGTCTCCTACGCCTTCATTACCAGTATAATTCCAGCCATAATATTCATTAATTCTGGACAAGAAGCGATTATCTCCAACTGACATTGACTGACAATTCAAACCCTAAAACTCTCCATGAGCTTCAAACTAGACTACTTCTCAGTTATCTTCGTACCAGTAGCATTATTCGTTACATGATCAATTATAGAATTCTCAATATGATATATACACGCAGACCCCTACATTAACCGATTCTTCAAATATCTTCTTATATTCCTCATTACCATAATCATCTTAGTAACCGCTAACAACCTATTTCAACTATTTATCGGATGAGAAGGAGTAGGCATTATATCATTCCTACTTATCGGATGGTGATATGGCCGAACAGACGCTAATACCGCTGCCCTCCAAGCAATCCTCTATAATCGTATTGGAGACGTAGGATTTATTATATCAATAGCATGATTCCTCTCCAATACAAACACATGAGACTTACAACAAATCTTCGTCACACAATATGAAAATCTAAATATACCACTAATAGGCCTACTTCTAGCAGCCACTGGTAAATCCGCCCAATTTGGACTACACCCGTGACTACCATCTGCCATAGAAGGACCCACACCTGTATCCGCCCTACTTCACTCAAGCACAATAGTGGTAGCAGGGGTATTTCTACTAATTCGCTTCCACCCCCTCATGGAACAAAATAAAATGATCCAGACCTCAACTCTATGCTTAGGGGCTATTACAACACTATTCACAGCTGTATGTGCTCTAACACAAAATGACATCAAAAAAATTGTAGCTTTCTCTACCTCAAGCCAACTCGGACTTATAATTGTAACAATCGGCATCAACCAACCCCACCTCGCATTCCTGCACATCTGTACACACGCCTTCTTCAAGGCCATGTTATTCATGTGCTCCGGATCAATTATCCACAGCCTAAATGATGAACAAGACATCCGAAAAATAGGGGGCCTATATAAATCCATACCATTCACCACTACCTCCCTCATCGTTGGAAGCCTCGCACTTACAGGAATACCTTTTCTAACCGGATTCTACTCCAAAGACCTAATTATTGAAACCGCCAACACGTCGTATACCAACGCCTGAGCCCTATTAATAACCCTTATCGCCACCTCTCTAACCGCTGTCTACAGCACTCGAATTATATTCTTCGCACTCCTAGGACAACCTCGCTTTAACTCCATAGTGCTAATCAACGAGAATAACCCCCTACTAATAAACTCAATCAAACGCCTATTAATCGGTAGCATCTTCGCGGGATACTTAATCTCATATAATATCCCCCCAATAAACATCCCACAAATAACTATGCCCAATTACCTAAAACTAATAGCCCTTACCGTAACAATCATAGGCTTCATCCTAGCCCTAGAACTTAACCTAGCAACTAAAAACCTAAAATTCAATTATTCATCAAACTTCTTCAAGTTCTCCAACCTCCTGGGCTACTTCCCAACTATCATGCACCGCTCCTTACCACTAGCTAACCTCAACATAAGTCAAAAATCTGCATCAATATTACTAGACACCATCTGACTAGAAAATGTAATGCCCAAAACTATTTCCCATTTCCAAATAAAATCATCCTCTATCGTATCAAACCAAAAGGGATTAATCAAGCTCTATTTCCTCTCCTTCATAATTACTATAACCCTCAGCATCCTACTAATTAATTTCCACGGGTAATCTCCATAATAACTAGTACACCAATAAGCAAAGACCACCCAGTAACAACAACTAATCAAGTCCCATAACTATATAAAGCAGCAATCCCCATAGCCTCCTCACTAAAGAAACCTGAATCACCAGTATCATAAACCACCCAGTCACCCGCACCATTAAAACCAAAAATAACCTCAGTATCCTCATCCTCTAAAATATAACAAGCTATTAAAAGCTCTGCCAACACCCCCGTAATTAAAGCTCCTAACACAGCCTTATTAGAAGACCAAGTCTCAGGATAGGGCTCAGTAGCCATAGCCGTAGTATAACCAAACACCACAAGCATACCCCCTAAATAAATTAAAAAAACTATTAAACCCAAGAAAGAACCACCAAAACTCAAAACAATGCCACAACCCACACCACCCGCTACAATCAAGCTAAACCCACCATAAATAGGCGAAGGCTTAGAAGAAAAACTAACAAAACTAACCACAAAAATAGTACTTAAAATAAATACAATGTATATTATCATTATTCCCACATGGAATCTAACCATGACTTATGATATGAAAAACCATCGTTGTATTTCAACTACAAGAATTTAATGACCAACATCCGCAAATCACACCCACTCATTAAAATCGTCAACGAATCATTCATTGATCTCCCCGCCCCATCTAACATTTCAGCCTGATGAAACTTTGGCTCCCTTTTAGGAGTGTGCCTTATTCTACAGATCCTAACAGGCCTATTTCTAGCTATACACTACACATCAGACACATCAACTGCCTTTTCATCAGTAACCCACATTTGCCGCGACGTCAACTACGGCTGAATCATTCGATATATACACGCTAACGGAGCCTCCATATTCTTTATCTGCCTATTCATACACGTAGGACGAGGCATATACTATGGCTCTTATACATTCATAGAAACATGAAATATCGGAATTCTCCTATTATTCACAGTAATAGCAACTGCATTCATAGGTTACGTACTACCATGAGGTCAAATATCATTCTGAGGAGCCACAGTTATCACTAATCTACTATCAGCAATCCCCTACATCGGAACTAACCTAGTAGAATGAATCTGAGGCGGATTCTCAGTAGACAAAGCCACCCTAACACGATTCTTCGCATTCCACTTCATCCTACCATTCATTATCTCAGCCCTCGCAGCAGTACACCTCCTATTTCTACATGAAACAGGATCTAACAACCCCTCAGGAATCTCATCAGACTCAGACAAAATTCCATTTCACCCCTACTATACAATCAAAGACATCCTAGGACTCCTAATTATACTCATAATACTCATAATACTAGTCCTATTCTCACCAGACCTTCTAGGAGACCCAGACAACTACACCCCAGCCAACCCACTAAACACCCCACCACATATTAAACCCGAATGATATTTTCTATTCGCATATGCAATCCTCCGATCCATCCCCAACAAACTAGGAGGAGTACTAGCCCTAGTACTATCTATTATAATCTTAGCTATCGTACCACTACTCCACACCTCAAACCAACGAGGCATGATATTCCGACCACTCAGCCAATGCTTATTTTGACTTCTAGTAGCAGACCTACTAACACTAACATGAATTGGAGGTCAACCAGTAGAACACCCATTCATCGCCATCGGACAACTAGCCTCTATTCTATACTTTTCTATTATCCTTATCCTCATGCCCGTCTTCGGAACTATCGAAAACCAACTCCTAAAGTGAAGAGTCTTCGTAGTATATATAATACCTTGGTCTTGTAAACCAAAAAAGGAGAATAGTCATCCTCCCTAAGACTTCAAGGAAGAAGCAAAAGCTCCACCATCAGCACCCAAAGCTGAAATTCTTTTTAAACTATTCCCTGTAATACTACAACTCCACCCCACAACTCTCGCATTCATATATTACATAACATGCTACTGTGCTTGCCCAGTATGTCCCATCCCCGTAACCAATACATAACACATACATTATATGTTATCCAATATATACTATGTATATCGTGCATTAAGTGCTTGTCCCCATGAATATTAGGCATGTACATATATCTATAATATTACATAAGACATTATATATGTATATCGTGCATTAAATGTTTGTCCCCATGAATATTAGGCATGTACATATATCTATAATATTACATAAGACATTATATATATATATCGTGCATACACATTATTCTATAGCTATTTCTCTATGGACCTCAACTGTCCGAAGAGCTTAATCACCTTGCCTCGAGAAACCATCAACCCTTGCTCGAACGTGAATCTCTTCTCGCTCCGGGCCCATTTCAACGTGGGGGTTACTACTCTAGAACTATACCTGGCATCTGGTTCTTACCTCAGGGCCATATAGGTCTTGATTCCAATCCTGCAATTACTTCAAATAGGACATCTCGATGGACTAATGACTAATCAGCCCATGATCACACATAACTGTGGTGTCATGCATTTGGTATCTTTTTATTTGGGGGGGTCGAGCTTGCTATGATTCAGCTATGACTTAAAAGTCTCGACTCAGTCAAATACTATGTAGCTGGACTTATTCACTATGCGGGGGCTCACACCTCACCAAGCAGGTGTAATTCAGTCAATGGTCACAGGACATACTACCTAAATCCTAAGGCCTCAACCGGACGCACATAGGCGCACCCACGTATACGCACGCATACACGTACGTACACTCACGTATACGCACGCATACACGTACGTACACTCACGTATACGCACGCATACACGTACGTACACTCACGTATACGCACGCATACACGTACGTACACTCACGTATACGCACGCATACACGTACGTACACCCACGTATACGCACGCATACACGTACGTATACCCGCATACGCGCGCACGCGCATATACGCATGTATTAAATAGATAAATAACTAGCTTAACCAAACCCCCCTTACCCCCCGTTAACCCTATAGTATAAATATATACCTATTTATGTCCTGCCAAACCCCAAAAACAAGACTAAGCATATACCTAGATATAAGGCCTTAAATAAAATCTAAATACAAATTACCAAACCCATTAAACATCAATTTTGAACACCAGCATACAACTTATGCTCGCGAATATCTATAGATACAATAACCCTGCTCTATCTCGTCCCTATTGAGCCATTTTTTTTACAACCTACCA